AATTCATTCAATCGACGAACTGGTCGGGATGATAACCAGAGACTTTTCCTGTTCTTGGAGCTCAATCACTAAGGCAGGCTGCTTTCCGAGTCTCCCCATTTCTGTATTTAAAAAAATGGGGATCCCTCCTATCCCCTGCTAGCTGGATAAGGTGGGTTACTTTCTCATAGTCTCCATTTCGAGATGGTGGATCAGGCCAATCAGACTTGAGCTCTCTCGTCTGGAATGGAGGGACGTTTAAGAATTCCTTTGGTAGTAGGTATGGGGCATGCTTCTTTCAGGAGACAAGCTACCCCTGAGGCAAGTAGCTAGTTGACTGTAGGTTTAGAGCACGCTAGGATAGATTCTAACTAATTCTCTCTCTCCGGTCTTGCTCTTCCTCTTGCTAGGCGAATGGGCTTTGGTGGATCCGATCCCCCAAGAAAGGTTTTCATTCCAGCTCTGGGGGTTGTCGTAGATCACTAGGAGAGATAAGAATGTATTAGCTGTTAGCTCTTCTTGCCTAGTAGCAGTAGCGCTAGGCTGTCTTCTCTTTGTAGTTGGGAGAGCTGGATGGCGCAAGGGGCCTTTCTTTAGGAATTCTTAAACCGCGGGCTCCATCTCCATAAGTTCTTGCCGAGGACTCGTCAGAACAGCCCTTCCCTTCCTTCCTTTCACCAAGGGAGCCCTTTTTCCCTTACGCGCTTCTACAAGAGCCATTATTTCGTCTAGGCTCACCCGGGCTTCGGATCCCTTTATAAAAGGATTCTACAAAGAGTCGCCTTGGGAGGGAAGTTCCGGCAGCTCTTCCAGTCGAGAAAAAAAGCAAATCCACGACTTCTTTGTGACCAACAGCCTTCCTACTAGATAGAAAGGATTAGGCGAGTTTACGGTTCTGCTTTGATTGCTTCCTCGTCATCATCTTGACTAATGACCATAGGGGCAGCAAGGGGGAGTGGTTTTTAATCCTGAGATTCTTCAGGAAATGCAGGAGAATCCACTCCCAAAGTCTATACTACAACGAGAGTCACTTTACTTTATAGCCTATTAGTAAGCCTAAGCCCTGCTGAAGCTTTCAATTGGAGGGGTGAAACAGCTTGACCATAGGGAAAGGGGTTCAAATAAAAAGTTTTTACTTTAGTTCGAGTCTTGCCCTTGGACAAATTCCATCGTCGAAAGGGGGGCCTTGGTCAATCATTTTCTCTTCCTTCTTGTATAACCCCCTCTTGTCGTATAACCTCTTCAAGTACGAGACCGGCCCACTCTGATTCTCCCGATCTCTCTTTCCCCTTCTTTTTGTCCTAAGGCTTTTGTTGGGCCAAAAAAGCCAACTCTTTTCTTCCTTTGTTTGATGCTTTCCTATCTCGAGCTTCTTTTCTTGAACTATCTTTGAATCAAGAATCCCAGCAAGAAGTGCATCTTACAACCGCTTTACCGGCATCGGGAAATAGGATGTATTAGGAGGTTAGGTTAGGACTATCCTCTTTCGTACTATCAATCTCTCCACCTGTTACATCTTCCTGCTGTCTTTAGGGTGGTCGAAGATCACTAGAATGCATTAAAACAAATTAGATCTAGCCATCTCTTTCCAATAGTATGTAGCTTCATTTCCTTACTGTAATGTTAAGGGGCATAAGGACTAACAGCCCAATGCGATGTTTCCGCTGCTAATGCCAAACAAAAACTTCATCTACTTTCTTTCTTTCTAGCAGCAGGATCGATGACTCATCGTTGAGTGATCTAGCATCGGGAGCTGACAGACACCTCTCCGTTCCCTATCTCTATTTAGTAAGAGTGCCTGGTAACTAATCGCATTTCAGATCTTACTAGATAGGATAGGGAGGCAGAATAGAATAGAGGTCTCACTACTAGCTTTTAGTCTTAAGCTGGAGTTCATGTAGTCCCCAGTAGCTCTAAATGTCTGGTTGATAAGCGATCTGTTACCGAGCCATCTTATTGGGAACAGAAAGATTCTCTTGGATCGTAAAGAGCTGATCTACGACCACCCTGCTGCTAGGCTAGTGATGCGGGGAGTTCAGTCTGCTTGAGATCAAAGAAGAAACGCAAGTTGCCAATTTTGTTGAATGGGCAGTGACCCGGAAGAAAGAAACCAAGGACTGACCGGAGGGCTAGTTACCCGTTACTGCTTCAGGGAGTGACCGATGCTAAGAGGGAAGCGAAACGCTATGTTACCCGCGAGATATCCGCTTTCTTTCTTCCTGCAGTGGTAGCGACACTACCGATGTGTAAAGATCAACTCCTGCTTCTCTGTCTTCTTCAGTTAAGTCAGTTCAGCTGGGCCTATTTGTATAGCAAAGAGCGCCTTCTGTTACTCTTCTTTGTTGAATGGAGCCGAGGTCGGCGAACGAATGTTATTCGCTATTTCCTCTAATTGTATTTCTCGCATTCTGCTAGGCCTCTGGGCCTATGTTCTAAATGAAAGAGCTATGGACTGAAAACCTAAAGGGAAGTAGTTCCCGCATCTGCTAATTCAGTCTGCTGTGGATTTACCGGCTTCCAAGTCAGCAAAGTCTAAAGGGAAAGCTAAACCTGGAGTTCGAGTCGGAAATCCGTATTATCTTCTTAAATAAAGCCAAGTAAATCCAAGTAAAGTAGCTAGTGCATCTCCTTTCTTGCAGAACCTCTGCTGCGAGGGAAAGGGTGGTGACTTCTAAGGCGAGTAGTTTCCAAGTCAAGGGTTCGAGGACCTATAGTTTATAAGGGTGGTGACTACCTATGTGTCAAGCAAAGAAAGCTAGGCCTAGTACTTCCTATTTGAAGTGAAGAGAGCCCTGGGAAGAGATGAGTTCAACCTGGAGTGAAACCTAAGGAAGCAGCTCAGTCTAGTTCTTTCAAGGCTTAGTTTAGCGTCAGTTGCAGGATTGGGAGTGTAGTGAGGATAGCCCAGGTGGGCGACCGAATGAAGTGAGTTACGAGTTACCGATGCTGGTAGTTTCCGTTACTACGGCTGATAAATAAGCGCCTCAGTGTAAAGAAAAGCTAAACGAGTAGCGTCAGTCTGAAACCCTCGTTTAAATCCAAGTAGCTAGTCGAGTTGGAGCGGAGGAGCTCAGTCAGCTAAGTCGATTTATGGCATCGGGGAGTCAGTCTCTAAGGTCAGGCTATGCGTAAAGAAAAGATAGGGAGAAGGAAAACGCATAGAGGAGTTTGATCCTGGCTCAGAAGGAGCAAGTCTTCTTCCTAGTGGAACGAATGAGAGTCTGTGGCAATTGCTTCGCAACCTGCATCTATTAGTTCCGGTTCATCTCTGACTTTCTGCTTCGTGTATGCATCTCTTATTTCCATAAACAGAATAACTCCCCTTCCTCACATACAGGAAAGCACAGGGCTCGGAGAGCGCCTGCCAAAAATTACCCGAGGGAAATCTTTGAATGGTTAGCCAGATCGGGATAGCCGCGCTTACCTCAATGGCGGGAGAGACGGGGTTCGAGAACCCTTATTTACTTAGATTGGTAGGGAATCCACAGGAAGAACGAACCAGGAGACAATGACTTTCGGGGTTAGCGGGCTTACCTCGTGGAATGGCCGTTGAATGGCCTCGGAGTGAACGGGGGTACCTCAACAATGAGAGTAGACCCTCTTGCACGTGGAATTCCTCAAAGACAGGAGAGGGAAGACCGATTGTCTTACTGATTCTGTTGCTGAACAAGAAAAAATTTCGTATAGTATAGAAAGTAGATCGAATCCGTTTTTGTTCAGCTGACATAGTACTCTTCTTTCTTTTCTCGCTGGTCGAACCTATTTCAATTCCTCTTCTTTCAGTCGATCGGTCAATAAGGTCTTCACCCTCCACCGAAAAACAATTGTGTGAAAAAGAAACTCTCTTTTTAAAAGTTCTGTTAGGTTCTTAGTAGCTCGGAAACCTTTATCTGGACATTAAGAGCGTCAAGGATTAGAGCGGATACAAGACAGTCCCTTCCCTTCCATCCAACTACACGGGACTCCTCCTAAAAAAGCGCGTAAGGGGCCACCCACTCTTTCCCCTTGCCCCTCTCACTCATATGCCCGATACACATATGCCATAACTGGGTAGAAGCAGCATCTGAATCTACTGTAGATGACACATTAGCACTACCAAGAATAGTGCTTCCCTGAAGATGGTAGAGACCGTTAATCAACTTCCCTTTTATCACAACCAGGGCACCCCGAAAAACCTTCAAAACTCCACCTCCACCCAAACCCATCTCTAGGCGCCAAACCAAAGAAGATCGTTGGACCCCTTCCATACTATGGTTTTAGACTCAAGGTCTTTCTCTTCGCAAGGCACCAAAGGCCCTATTAGCCTCAAAACATTCCATTCCCTGCCTTGACATCGAGATACCCGCTACACCCAACAAGGAAATAAAACCTCACTGGTGTGCGCCACTCAATAATCCTAGCGGGCCCAATGAGAAGAGACCCACCCGCCCTCTCTCTCTCATTTATTCAGCGAAAAAAAACTACATAACGGGGGCCCTTCCGTTCAGAGGTAGCATATTCTTCGAACTTAATGCACAAATAGATGGAATAGCAGCAAATAGCATCTTTCTGGCATGCATATGACAAAACTAGAAGACATAGTTGATTAGATCAAGAAACTTAAAAATATCCTGACATAACCAACTATTCGACCCATGTAACATTATATCATAGTATGAATCCGCCAGAAAGCCTGGCATGTGAATCGCTTCCTCTCCCATCACCGTCTGAACAAGGTCCGGCATGTTCCATTCCGGGGGTAATTGCTTATCGGACCTCGACACCCACTTGGTGTATTCCGAACAGAGCGCCTCAAATATTTGCTCACACTCAGGTGGAGCGCTTTGCGCGTCAGACCTAGTCGAAGAGGTACTTGACGAGAAAGACATACTCTCATCGTCCAGCATAAAATGTAAATCCCCGGGAGTGGGATTCCCATAAAGTACAAGTTGGTTATCCATAATGATTAAGATTCACTTGTAGTTCCGCTTCTTGCTCTAACAGAAAGACTCAGAGGAAATCCGGTTGGTCCAACCAAGAAA